TATGGTCTATGGGGAGACCCAGGCGCCTATATGTTTGCTTTGGTTAGAGTGCCGATTTGAGTATTGGGGAAGGAATAAATTTAGATTTATATCTAGGGATGAGTGTGTTAAGAATAGAGGTGAATATTAAAGGGGGAAGGGGGGAAAATAAGCAGAGAGGTACGGGAATGCATGGTATAATAGTATGTCCTGTGACCATTAACTATAATGCCCATGCCTACCATTATGGGGATGCTCAAGATGCAGTTAAGTCCAGCTACAATTTATGCTCCGGGTCGGGGCCTTTGACGGCCATAGCTGAGTCCAAGCATCCCCGAAAATTAAAAAATACCAAATGTATGACAGTACAGTTATGTGTGAGCATGGGCTGATTAGCCATTAGTCCATCGAGATGTCTTATTTAAGGGGAAAGTGTGGGCGATTTTAGATGAGATGGCCCTGAAGAAAGAACCAGATGTCTGATAAAATTCATTAAATAGCTACCCCCACAGTTAATGGGCCCGGAGCGAGAAGAGGGATCCCTGCCCAGCGGGTTGCTGGTTTCACGCGGCATGGTCGTTAAGCTCGTGATCTAGTGGAAGGGATACGCATGTTGACAAGGACGGATTTGACTTCAATGTGCTATGTACGAATAAGCACTAAAATGTCTCATGTACGATAATTAGGTTCAACCGTGCTTGCTTATATGCATGAGGAAAGTCATTTAATGTACTTAATACATATTATGTCTTTATTACATTAATATTTATGTACGTGCTTATATGCATGGGGAAAATCGTTTAATGTACTATATACATATTATGTTACGTTGACATTTATGCACCGTCCGGATAGATTAAGATCATGTACTACGTACATGCGTAATCATTGTACATTATACTGTTTGTGAGTGCGTGTTATTGATGTAGAGTGGGAAGTTAGTGTTGTGTTGTTAGAAATTTTGGTGAATTTAATACTGGGGAGGCTCTTAATATTTTTGGGGGTATATTGATAAGTGTTATTAACAGTGATTCAGGGAGTAGTTTAAATAGAACTTCAGCTTTGGGTGTTGATAGTGAAGCTAAAGCTTCTTCCTTGAAGTCTTAGGGAGGTTGGTTGTTCTCCTTCTCTGGTTTACAAGGCCAGTATACTGATTGTACTACAAAGACTTGTCTTCATTTTAGGAGGTTGTTTTCGATGGTGCTAGCTACTGGTATAAGTACTAGGATGATGAGGAAGTATATGATGGATGCTAGTTGTCCAATGATAATATAGGGGTGTTCGACTGGCTGTCCTCCAATTCATGTGAGTGTTAGTAAGTCTGCTACTAGGACTCAGAATAGACATTGACTGATTGGTCGGAATATTATACTTCGTTGTTTGGATGTGTGGAGGAAAGGCACGAGTGCTAGGATCAGAATTGAGAGGACTAGGGCTAGGACTCCGCCTAGTTTGTTGGGAATTGATCGTAGGATTGCGTATGCAAATAGGAAATATCACTCGGGTTTGATGTGAGGGGGTGTATTGAGTGGGTTTGCTGGAGTGTAGTTGTCTGGGTCTCCGAGTAGGTCGGGTGTGAACAGTACTAGCAGCATGAGGGTGAGGATTAATAGTATGGCGCCTAGGATATCTTTGATTGTGTAGTAGGGGTGGAATGGGATTTTGTCTGTGTCTGATGGGATTCCTGTGGGGTTGTTGGATCCTGTTTCGTGGAGGAAAAGTAGGTGTACTATGGCGAGAGCTATGATGATAAATGGGAGGATGAAATGGAAGGCGAAAAATCGGGTGAGGGTGGCTTTGTCTACGGAGAATCCTCCTCAGATTCATTCGACTAGGTTTGTGCCAATGTATGGGATTGCTGAGAGGAGGTTGGTAATAACTGTAGCCCCTCAGAATGATATTTGTCCTCATGGTAGGACATAGCCTATGAATGCTGTGGCTATCGTTGTGAGTAGGAGAATTACCCCGATGTTCCATGTTTCTAAGAAAGTGTACGATCCGTAGTATAGGCCTCGTCCTACGTGTATGAATAGGCAGATAAAGAATATTGATGCTCCGTTTGCGTGTATATATCGGATAATTCAGCCGTAGTTTACGTCTCGGCAAATGTGTGTTACAGAAGAAAATGCTGTCGTTGTATCGGATGTGTAGTGTATTGCTAGGAATAGGCCTGTTAGGATTTGTAGAATTAGGCAGATACCTAGGAGGGAGCCGAAGTTTCATCATGATGAGATGTTTGATGGGGTTGGGAGGTCAATGAATGCGTTATTTACAATTTTTATTAGTGGGTGAGTTTTTCGAATATTGGTCATTAGTGTTCTTGTAGTTGAATAACAACGATGGTTTTTCATATCATTGGTCATGGTTAGATTCCATGTGAGAATAATGATAACATATATTGTATTTATTTTAAGTATCATTTTTGTGCTAGGCTTTGTGGGGTTTTCTTCAAAGCCTTCACCTATTTATGGGGGGCTAGGGTTGATTGTGAGTGGTGGAGTTGGATGTGGTATTGTGTTAAATTTTGGTGGGTCTTTTTTAGGTTTAATGGTTTTTTTAATTTATTTGGGGGGTATAATGGTGGTTTTTGGTTATACAACTGCTATGGCTACTGAACAGTATCCTGAAGTTTGAGTTTCTAGTAAGGTTGTTTTAGGGGCATTTATTACTGGCTTGTTAATGGAATTTTTTATGGTCTATTACGTATTGAAGGATAAAGAGGTGGAGATTGTGTTTAAGTTTAATGGAATAGGGGATTGGGTTATTTATGATACAGGGGATTCTGGGTTTTTTAGTGAGGAGGCTATGGGGATTGCTGCTTTATACAGTTATGGTACTTGATTGGTTATTGTTACTGGTTGATCTTTATTGATTGGTGTTGTAGTAATTATGGAGGTTACTCGTGGAAATTAAATAGAATTATGCTAGTGAGGATTGTAATTAGGAAAGAGAGGAAATATAGTTTAATTAGGCCTTTTTGGTTTGTTACCATAGTGGATATTTTTATTTGAGTTGTTGAAATGGTTTTTGGTAGGATGGTTTCTAGCCAAATAAGGTCTAGTAGGGAGGACGCTGATTTTTGGCTTATTGTTAGATTTGTGTAGGGGGCCAAGCGGTGTATGATTGCGGGGTAATATCCTAATAGATTAGAGAATTTGAAGGTGTTTGATGGGTAGCTAAATTTTAAGGTATGGGTTATGTTGCTGATTTCTAGTGCTAGAATAAATCCTAGGGCTGTAATTGCTAGGGCGGTTATTTTTAGATAGTAGGGTATAGTTATTTGAGGGATTGTTGTTGGGGGGATGTTGTTGGAGATAATGAATCCTGCGAAAAGACTTCCGATCAGTAAGCGTTTAATTGAATTGATTAGGAGTGGGTTGTTTTCATTAATAGTGATGAGAGTTGGGAATCGGGGTTGTCCTAGGAGTGTAAAAAAGATAATGCGGGTGCTGTAGATGGCTGTGAAGGAGGTGGCGATGAGTGTTATTAAGAGGGCTCAGGCGTTGGTATATGACGTATTGGCAGATTCAATAATTAGGTCTTTGGAATAGAATCCGGTGAGGAAAGGTATTCCTGTTAGTGCTAAGCTGCCAATAATAAGGGCTGTTGTGGTGAATGGCATTGTTTTGAATAGGCCTCCTATTTTTCGGATGTCTTGTTCGTCATTTAGGCTATGGATGATGGAACCGGAGCATATAAATAATATGGCTTTAAAAAAGGCGTGGGTGCAGATGTGAAGAAATGCTAGGTAGGGTTGATTGATCCCGATTGTTACTATTATAAGACCAAGTTGACTGGATGTGGAGAAGGCGACGATTTTTTTAATATCATTTTGGGTAAGGGCGCATATTGCTGTGAATAATGTGGTGATAGCTCCTAGGCATAATATAATAGATTGGGCAAGTTTGTTATTTTCTGTTAATGGGTAGAAGCGGATTAGTAAGAAAATGCCTGCTACTACTATTGTGCTTGAGTGAAGTAATGCTGAGACGGGAGTTGGGCCTTCTATTGCGGATGGTAGTCATGGATGTAGGCCAAATTGTGCGGATTTTCCGGTTGCTGCTAGTGTTAGGCCTATTAGGGGTAGATTTGAGTTGTCTGGTTTTAGTATAAAGATCTGCTGAAGATCTCAGGTATTAAGGTTAGTTAGGAACCATGCTATTGCTAGGATAAATCCGATGTCGCCAATGCGGTTGTATAAAATTGCTTGTAGGGCTGCCGTGTTTGCGTCTGCTCGTCCATATCATCATCCGATTAGTAAAAATGATATAATTCCTACTCCTTCTCAGCCGATAAATAGTTGGAAGAGGTTGTTTGCAGTGACGAGGATGAGTATTGTGATAAGAAATAAGAGTAGGTATTTGAAAAATTGGTTGATTTTGGGGTCTGAGTGTATATACCATATTGAGAACTCTATGATGGATCATGTGACGAATAGTGCTACTGGGACAAATATTATTGAGAAGTAGTCTATTTTGAAGCTGAGAGATAGTTTGAGGGTTTGAATAGTTAGTCAGTGTCAGTTTGAGATGACTGTTTCTTGTCCTGTGTGGATAAATATTATTGTAGGAATTATGCTGGTGATGAAGGCATATGAGACGGTTGTTTTTACGTAGAGAGGGTAGTTGGAGGGCTTATAGGTGTTGAGACTAGTTGCTATGATAGGAGTAATTAGTAGGATTAAGGTTGTTAATGTGAAGGAAGATAATAGGTTAATTACTTTTATTTGGAGTTGCACCAATTTTTTGGTTCCTAAGACCAATGGATAACTACTATCCTTTAAAAGTTTGAAAAAGCCATGTTGTTAGACATGGGGGCATAGAATTAGCAGTTCTTGCATACTTTTTCGGTAAATAAGAAGGTTGTAGGCTTCTATTATTAGATTCACAGTCTAATGTTTTTTTAAACTATATTTACAGTATAGGGGGCCTAGGATGACTTTTGGGTTTAGGGATAGAAGTAGTAGTGGTAATATATGTAATGCTATGAGTGCGTTTTCTCGTGTGAAGGAGGGTGAGATGTTGTTAATGTGGTGTGTGTATTTGCCTCGTTGTGTTGTGATTAGTATGTAGAGGGAATATAAAGCAGTAATTACCATGTTAAGTCCTATTAGGATAATTGTGATGTTAGATCATGAGAAGGTTGATATTATCACGAATAGCTCTCCAATTAGGTTGATTGTGGGGGGTAGAGCTAAGTTAGTTAGGCTTGCTAAGAGTCATCAGGTAGCTATTAGTGGGAGGAGTGTTTGTAGGCCACGAGCTAAAATTATTGTACGGCTGTGAATTCGTTCGTAGTTGGAGTTTGCTAGGCAGAAGAGTATGGAGGATGTGAGACCATGGGCGATTATCAGGGCGGTGGCTCCTATGTAGCTTCAGGGTGTTTGAATGAGGATAGCTACGATAACAAGTGCTATGTGGCTAACAGAAGAGTATGCAATGAGTGATTTTAGGTCCGTTTGGCGAAGGCAGATTGAGCTGGTTATGATTATGCCTCATAATGATAATATAATGAATGGGTATGATATGAAGTCAGTTATTGGGTTTAGGAGTAGTGTAATTCGTAGCATGCCATATCCTCCTAGTTTTAGTAGAATTGCCGCAAGAACTATGGAGCCTGCAATGGGGGCTTCTACATGGGCCTTAGGTAGTCATAGGTGAAGTCCGTATAGTGGTATTTTTACTATAAAGGCTATTATACATGCTAGTCATATGAAAGTGTTGGATCAGGAGTTAGGTATTGGTTGTACTCAGTATTGAAGGATTAGGAAATTTAAGGATCCAATTGTATTTTGAATGTGAATTAGTGCGACTAGTAAGGGCAGGGATCCTGCTAGTGTATAGAACAGGAAGTAGAGGCCGGCATTTAGGCGGTCTGCTTGGTTTCCTCATCGGGTGATAATAATAAGTGTAGGGATTAGCGTTGCCTCAAATAGGATATAGAAGAAAATTAGTTCTGTTGCAGTAAATGTCATAATTAGAAGAAGTTGCAGTAGAATTAGTATTGAGATAAATAGTTTTTTCCGAGCTAGGCTTTCTTTTGATAGGTGGTGTTGACTTGCTATAAGTATTAGGGGAAGAAGTCATATAGTTAGAATTAGCAGTGGAGTAGATAGTGAGTCGGAGAAGAAAGTTAATGAGAAGTTAAGACTGTTATCACCGAATTGATTTATGAGGAGTAGGCTTGTAAAGCTAATTAACAGACTGTGAAGTGTGGGATTAATTCAGATTGTGCTATTTTTTGATAGTCAGGTTAGGGGTATGAGTATTATTGTGGGGATAATATATTTTAGCATTGTAGTAAGTTAAGATTTTGTACATAGTCGGTACCGTATGTGTTTGATACCATTACTAGCAAAGATAGGCCTAGTGCTGCTTCACAGGCTGCGAAAACCAGTAAGATAATGGGTATTATACTGGCTAAGGTGAAGTGTGAATTTAGGATTGTTAGGGTGGCTATAACAAATAGAGACAATATTATTCCTTCTAGGCATAGGAGGGAGGATATCAGATGGGATCGGTATATTAGTAGTCCTATGAGAGATATTGCAAATGCTATCATAATATTTATGTATACGAGGGACATTTGGTAGTTATGAGTTAAATCATAATCTAATGAGTCGAAATCATTTATTTTGTTTTAAACTAAATACCATATTCGGTTCATTCTAGTCCTTTTTGGGTTCATTCGTAGGCCAGGCTTGCGGCTAATAGGAGGATTAGGAGGAGGGCTATAGTGAGTATAGTGCTTAAATTAGTTGTTTGTGAGGCTCAGGGTAGTGGAAGAAGTAATGCAATTTCTAGGTCGAAGAGGAGAAATGTGATAGCCACTAGGAAAAATTTCATGGAGAAAGGGAGGCGAGCGGATCCTATGGGGTCAAATCCGCATTCATATGGGCTTGTTTTTTCTGAGTATACGTTCAGTTGGGGAAGTCAGAATGCAATAGTTACGAGCAATGTGGCTAGTATAAAGTTAGTTAGAAGAGTAATTATAAGGTTTATTATTCTTTTTCGGGCTGAACCGAAACTAACTGATTGGAAGTCAGTTGTACTGGTTGATACTAAAAGAATATGAACCTCATCAGTAGATGGAGATGTAGAGGAAAAGCCACACTACGTCTACGAAGTGTCAGTATCAGGCAGCGGCCTCAAAACCGAAATGATGGCTAGAGGTGAAGTGAAATTTTAGTTGGCGGAAGAAACAAACAATTAGGAAAGTGGATCCAATAATGACGTGGAGGCCATGGAATCCTGTAGCTACAAAGAAGGTTGAGCCGTAAACTCCGTCTGAGATGGTAAAGGGTGCCTCATAATATTCTGAGGCTTGTAGAAGTGTAAAATATACGCCTAGTGTAATGGTGATAAACAGGGCTTGTAACATGTGGTTGCGGTTTCCTTCTATTAGGCTATGGTGGGCTCAAGTAATAGAGACTCCTGAGGCTAGAAGAACGGAGGTGTTGAGTAGTGGGACTTCTAGGGGGTTAAGCGGGTGGATACCTGTCGGGGGTCAGCAGCCGCCTAGTTCGGGTGTGGGAGCAAGGCTTGAGTGGTAAAAGGCTCAGAAGAACCCGGTAAAGAATAGGACTTCAGAGATAATGAAGAGGATTATTCCGTAGCGAAGGCCTTTTTGGACAGTTGGGGTGTGGTGGCCTTGGAAGGTACTTTCTCGGATAACGTCTCGTCATCATTGGTACATTGTAAGTATGTTTGTTGTTAGACCTAGGGTCAGTAGAATTATTGAGTTAAAGTGAAATCATATGGTGAGGCCGGATGTTATCAGGAGGGCGGATAGTGCTCCTGTGAGGGGTCAGGGGCTTGGGTTTACTATGTGGTAAGCATGGGTTTGGTGTGTCATTATGTATTATCATGCAGGTATAAGCTAACTAGAAGGGTAAATACGTAGGCTTGAATTATAGCTACTGCGAACTCTAGAATTGTTAGTAGAATTAGGATGATGAATGTAATGGATGCTGCTGTGGTGCTGATGTTTATTAATGCAAGAGTGGCTCCTCCAATTAAGTGTATTAATAAGTGTCCAGCTGTGATATTGGCTGTTAGTCGTACGGCAAGGGCTATTGGTTGGATGAAAAGGCTAATGGTTTCGATGATTACTAGCATTGGGATTAGTGGGGTTGGTGTCCCTTGTGGTAGAAAATGGGCAAGTGATGTTTTAGTTTTGTTGCGAAAGCCTGTAATTACGGCTCCTGCTCACAGGGGAATAGCCATGCCTAGATTTATTGATAATTGTGTTGTTGGTGTAAATGAGTGGGGTAATAGGCCTAATAAATTTGTAGACCCAATAAATAAGATTAGGGATATTAGTATTAATGTTCATGTTTGTCCTTTGGTGTTGTGAATATTTATTATTTGTTTTGAGATGAGTTGAAGTGCTCATTGTTGGAGGGAGATGAGGCGGTTATTAATTAGTCGGTTTGATGTGGGGAATAGAAAGCTAGGGAATAAAACAATAAGGGTAACAAGGGGAAGGCCTAGTACTATAGGGGTAACGAAAGAGGCAAATAAATTTTCGTTCATGTCGTTTCTCAAGGGTTGCTTTGCTTTGGTGTTTTTGTTGTTGTTAATTCCGGGTTATAGTAGAAATTGTGCTTTGAGATTTTTAATTGGAAAATAATGAAAAGAGTTAGAAATATTGATAGGATTATCGTGAGTCACGTTGATGTATCCAGTTGTGGCATGCCATCAAGGAGAGGATTATGCTCTCAGTCTTTAACTTAAAAGGTTAACGCTGCATAGCTTCTTGATGATTTTATAGTATTGATGCAGATCATTTTTCGAAATACTTTAGTGGGACTAGTTCGAGAACAATTGGTATGAAACTGTGATTTGATCCGCAGATTTCTGAGCATTGACCATAGAATAGGCCTGGACGAGTTGATATGAGAGTTGTTTGATTTAAACGACCCGGAATTGCGTCTGTTTTTAGTCCTAGGGAAGGTACTGCTCATGAGTGGAGAACATCTTCGGAGGAGATTAACATTCGAATTGTTATTTCTATAGGCAATACAACTCGGTTGTCTACCTCCAGTAGTCGGAGTTCTCCTGGTTTTAATTCTGATGTTGGAATCATGTAGGAGTCAAAGGTTAGGTCTTCATAGTCGGTATACTCATAGCTTCAGTACCATTGATGTCCTATGGTTTTTACTGTGAGAGATGGGTTGTTGATTTCGTCCATTATGTACAGGATCCGTAGAGATGGCAGAGCAATTGTGATTAGAATAATGGCAGGCATGATGGTTCAGATTGTCTCTACTTCTTGTGCGTCTATGGTGCTGACATGGGTCAATTTTGTTGTTAGTATTAGTGCAATGATGTAAAGAACCAATGAGCTAATCAGGAAAACGATTATTAGTGTGTGGTCATGAAAATGTAGCAGTTCTTCCATGATGGGTGATGTTGCATCTTGAAAGCCTAGCTGTATGGGATATGCCATATGAGATGTACGGGATTTTCACCTGTAATTTAATCTTGACAAGGTTATGTAATGTTTTACTAACATCTCGTTTATTGAGAGAGACATAATGGCTATGGTGTTGGCTTGAAACCAATTTCAGGGGGTTCGATTCCTTCCTTTCTTATTTTAGGTTAACATATGTAGGTTCTTCAAATGTGTGATACGGTGGAGGACATCCGTTTAATCACTCTAAATTCGTTGTGGTCAGGTCTACGGCTAGGACTTCTCGTTTAGATGCGAATGCTTCTCAGATGATGAAAACTATTAGTATTACCGCTGTTAGTGAAATAAATGAGCCTATAGATGAGATGGTATTTCATATTGTATATGCGTCTGGGTAATCGGAGTATCGTCGTGGCATACCGGATAGTCCTAGGAAATGCTGTGGGAAGAAAGTTATGTTAACGCCTACAAATATAATTGCAAAGTGGATTTTGGCTCATGTATCGTTAAGAGTGTAGCCTGAGAATAAGGGGAATCAGTGTACGAACCCTCCCATGATAGCGAATACAGCCCCCATTGATAGCACGTAGTGGAAATGTGCGACTACATAATATGTGTCATGGAGGACGATGTCGAGGGAGGAGTTAGCTAGGACAATTCCAGTTAGGCCTCCAACTGTAAAAAGGAAAATAAAGCCCAGGGCTCATATTATAGCGGGGGATCACTTGATATTGCCTCCGTGGAGCGTTGCTAATCAGCTAAAGACTTTCACTCCGGTTGGAATCGCAATAATTATGGTAGCTGATGTGAAGTAGGCTCGTGTATCGACGTCTATTCCGACTGTAAATATGTGATGGGCTCATACAATAAACCCCAAGAATCCGATTGATATTATGGCTCATACTATTCCTATATACCCAAATGGTTCTTTTTTTCCTGAATAGTAGGTTACAATGTGGGAGATTATCCCAAACCCAGGTAAAATGAGAATATATACTTCAGGGTGTCCAAAGAATCAAAATAGGTGTTGGTATAAAATAGGGTCCCCTCCTCCTGCCGGGTCAAAGAAGGTTGTGTTTAGGTTTCGGTCTGTCAACAGTATTGTAATGCCAGCTGCTAGTACAGGGAGTGAGAGTAGGAGTAGTACGGCAGTAATTAGTACGGATCACACGAATAGGGGAGTTTGATATTGTGATATTGCGGGAGGTTTTATGTTGATAATAGTTGTAATAAAATTAATGGCTCCTAAAATTGAGGAGACACCAGCCAGGTGTAGAGAGAAAATGGTTAAATCTACTGAGGCTCCTGCATGAGCTAAATTGCCTGCTAGAGGGGGGTATACGGTTCAACCTGTTCCTGCTCCGGCTTCAACCATAGAGGATGCCAGGAGTAATAGAAAGGAAGGGGGGAGGAGTCAAAAACTTATGTTGTTTATCCGGGGAAATGCTATATCAGGGGCTCCAATTATTAAGGGAACTAGTCAGTTGCCAAAGCCTCCAATTATAATAGGTATTACTATGAAAAAGATTATTACGAATGCGTGTGCGGTTACGACTACATTGTAGATTTGGTCATCTCCAAGTAGAGTTCCGGGTTGGCCTAGTTCAGCGCGAATTAGCAGGCTTAGGGCAGTTCCTACTATGCCAGCTCAGGCACCAAATAGGAGGTAAAGAGTGCCAATATCTTTATGGTTAGTTGAAAATAATCAGCGGTTGATGAACATAGGTAAAATGGCTGAGTAAAGCAATAGACTGTAAATCTAAGAACGGAGGTTTAATTCCTCTTTTTACCAGGTCCTGTAGTGAATAAAACATATTGAATTGCAAATTCAAAGAAGCAGCTTCAATTCTGCCGGGGCTTCTCCCGCCTTTTTTTTTTCGCGGCGGGAGAAGTAGATTGAAGCCAGTTGTTTAGGGTGTTTAGCTGTTAACTAAAATTTCGTGGGGGTAGAACCCACCAATCTAGTGAGGATTTAGCTTAATTAAAGTGGTTGATTTGCATTCAATTGATGTAAGATATGATCTTGCAGTCCTTATCAGGAATTAAGTAAATTATACCTGCGTAGGGCTTTGAAGGCTCTTGGTCTGTTTAACCTAAATTCCTAATTTAAGGTTGAGAGGATTGGTGTAAGTGGTAGTAGTATAGTGGATAGTACGGTTATTGTTGGTAAGAGGATTATTCGTTTTGTAGTTGAGAATTGTCATTTTATTTTTATGTTGTTTGTAGAAGGGAATATTGTGAGTGCGGTAGAGTATGTAAGTCGTATGTAGAAATATAGATTTAGTAGTGCTGTGATTGCTATGAAGGTGGGTAAAATGATATTGTTGTTTTTTGTTATTTCTTGGATAATTATTCATTTTGGTATAAATCCGGATAGTGGAGGGAGTCCTCCTATTGATATGAGGGTGACGAGGGTTAGAACTGTTATAATGGGTGCTTTGTTTCATGTGTGTGATAGTGATAGGGTGGTTGTGGTTGAGTTGGCTATGAATAGTATAAATATAGTGGAGGTTATGATGATGTAGATAACTAGGTTTAGTAGTGTTATTGTTGGATTATATAGTAAGATTGCTATTATTCAGCCTATGTGGGCAATTGATGAATAGGCTATGATTTTTCGTAGTTGGGTTTGGTTTAGTCCTCCTCAGCCTCCAATTATAATGGATAGAATTGATAGGGTTAAGATTAAGTCTAGGTTAATGGATGGGAGAATTTGGTACAGTACTGATATGGGTGCTAGTTTTTGTCATGTTAGTAGGATTAGGCCTGAGGATAAGGGGATACCTTGTGTTACTTCTGGAACTCAGAAATGGAATGGAGCTATTCCTAGTTTTATAGTGAGGGCTATAGTTATAAGTATAGAGGCTGTTGGGTTGAATAGTTTTATTACAGTTCATTGGCCTGAGAATATTAAGTTAATGATAACAGCTATTATTAATAGTATTGAAGCTGTTGATTGAGTTAGGAAATATTTGGTTGATGCTTCTGTGGCTCGTGGACTGTGTTTTTTTATTATAATAGGAATGATGGCAAGTATATTTATTTCAAATCCGATTCAGATGAGTAGTCAGTGGGAGCTGATCATAACAATAATAGTTCCAAGTATGACGGTTGATAGAATGATAATAAAGATGATTGGGTTTATTAGTACGGGAAGGATATAAACCAACATTTTCGGGGTATGGGCCCGATAGCTTAATTAGCTGACCTTACTATTAGAATTTGGTGTATTTGGGAGCACGAAGAGTTTTGGGTTCTTAGGAGTAGGTTCGATTCCTATAGTTCTAGAAATAAGAGGGCTTAAACCTCTATTATTTACTCTATCAAAGTAATTCTTTTGTCAGACATATTTCTTATGTTTGTGGGGGGATGCTTGATAGGAGGATGGGTAGTGATACGTGTCATATGCATAGGGCTAGTGTTAGTGGTAGGAAGTTCTTTCATAATAAGTGTATTAGTTGGTCATAGCGGAATCGGGGGTAGGATGCTCGGATTCATAGGAAAGTGGTTGTAAGTAGTAGGGATTTAATGGTGAAGTTAATTGTGTAGAGTTCTGGTAAGTATGGGTTGTGAAATGCTCCTAGGAAAAGAGTTGTTGTGAAAATATTTATTATAATGATATTTGCATATTCTGCTATGAAGAATAAGGCAAATGGTCCTGCGGCATATTCTACGTTAAAGCCTGATACTAGTTCAGATTCTCCTTCGGTGAGGTCAAATGGTGCTCGGTTTGTTTCTGCTAGTGTTGAGATGAATCATATTATTGCTAGGGGTCATGCTGGGAAGATTAGTCATACTTGTTCTTGTGTAATAATTAATGTGGAAAGGGTAAAGGATCCGTTTATTAGTAAAATTGACAGTAGAATAATAGCTAGTGTTACTTCGTATGAGATTGTTTGTGCTACTGCTCGTAAGGCTCCGATGAGGGCATATTTTGAGTTGGAGGCTCAGCCTGATCAGAGGATTGAATATACGGCTAAGCTTGATATTGCTAATATGAAGAGAACTCCTAAGTTTATGTTGATGAGAGGGTGAGGTATGGGTAGGGGGATTCATATGGTTAGGGCTAGACTTAGGGCCAGGATGGGTGCTAGGATAAATATTGAGATTGAGGATGTGGCGGGTCGTAGGGGTTCTTTGATGAAAAGTTTAATTGCATCGGCGATAGGTTGGAGGAGGCCATATGGTCCTACAATATTTGGGCCTTTTCGGAGTTGCATATAGCCTAGGACTTTTCGTTCGACTAGGGTGAGGAAGGCTACAGCTAGGAGAATGGGAATAATAAGTATTAGAATGTTAATTATAAGCATTTTGTTAAGGAGAGAATTTGAATCTCTGAGTATAAAGGTTTAAGTTTTACGCAATTACCGGGCTCTGCCACCTTAACTAAGCCCTTTTCTAGGGCAGGTTTTGCTTGTGGAATTAATTGAGATAAGGTCATTAATTGGTTTAAGGCGCTTTATTGAAGTTGGCCTTATTTCTCTTGTCCTTTCGTACTGGGAGAAATACACAACAGATAGAAACCGACCTGGATTACTCCGGTCTGAACTCAGATCACGTAGGACTTTAATCGTTGAACAAACGAACCTTTGATAGCGGTTGCACCATCGGGGTGTCCTGATCCAACATCGAGGTCGTAAACCCTATTGTCGATATGGACTCTTGAATAGGATTGCGCTGTTATCCCTAGGGTAACTTGTTCCGTTGATCAAATTTTTGGATCAATAAGCGATAATTTGGTTTGACTTGTAGGTCTAGTCTTTAAAATCGTTCGGAGGATTTTTTGTTCTCCGAGGTCGCCCCAACCAAAACTGCTAGCCCATAAAGAGTATGATTATCCCCTGACGGTTGAGAATGTTTTCTTTGGGTTAGTTAGTTAAAGCTCCATAGGGTCTTCTCGTCTTGTTAATATATCCCCGCCTCTTCACGGGGAGGTCAATTTCACTGATTGGAAGTAAGAGACAGTAAAACTCTCGTGTTGCCATTCATACAAGTCCTTATTTAGAGAACAAATGATTATGCTACCTTTGCACGGTCAGGATACCGCGGCCGTTTAACGTCTAGTCACTGGGCAGGCAGTGCCTCTAATACTAGGGATGCTAGAGGTGATGTTTTTGGTAAACAGGCGGAGTTTGTGTTTGCCGAGTTCCTTTTACTTCTTTTAATCTTTCCTGGGCGCACTCCTGTGTCGGGTTAACAGTACAATTAATAAATTATTTATCATTGGGTTATTTTTATTTACTGTTAACAGTCAGGGTATTATCAGGTACTGACTTAAACTTGTGCGAGGAGAAAATATTTCTTGTTACTCATATTAACATTATTGCTTCTATTTGGTAATAGAATGGTCCAGTATTAGGGCTAGGAGTTGGTTGTTTGTTTTTGGGATTAACATTACTTTTGTTGTTGAGCTTTAACGCTTTCTTAATTGGTGGCTGCTTTTAGGCCTACTATGGTATTGTTAGATCTTACTCTCTAGTCAAGGTTGTATCCGTTTCTAAAAGGCTGTACCTTTTTAGACTAACTTTTAAAGATACAGTAAATTTGTTTATATTTTTGGTATCTTTAAAGCTGAACTAAGATTCATTTCCTGGACAACCAGCTATCACCAGGCTCGTTGGGCGTGTCACCTCTACTCATAAATCTTCTCACTATTTTGCCACATAGATGAGTTGGTTCTAAATAAACTGTTCGTGAGTAGCTCGTCTGGTTTCGGGGTACTTAGCTAAAATTCGTTTTGTTAAGTTTTTGCTCGTTAACTCATTATGCAAAAGGTACAAGGGTTAATCTTTGCTTTTTTGTACTTTGATTTTTTCTTTCATCGTTCCCTTACGGTACTTTCTCTATAGCGCCGTGTTAAAATTTCTATCTCCTATACTTTTAGCTAGGGTAAATGTTTTGCTTTAGTTTGTTTTGGTTGTTTGGTCTGGGATGGAGTTTGGGCTAGATATAGTTCAAGATATTCATAATATGTGAAATCTTCTAGGTGTAAACTAGGTGCTTTAGTTAAGCTATATCTTGATTTGTCCAAGCACACTTTCCAGTATGCTTACCTTGTTACGACTTGTCTCCTCTCATAGGGCTGGTGCGTGGCGAATAGGTTTGAGTGCATCGTATTTATTTGAGGAGGGTGACGGGCGGTGTGTGCGTGCTTCATGGCCTGGTTCAACTAAGCACTCTGTTCTTAGTTTACTGCTAAATCCTCCTTTGGTCATTAGTTTCATAATGGCTTTCGTATATGAATTTTCTAGATATAGAAAATGTAGCCCATTTCTTCCCATTCCATAGGTTACACCTTGACCTAACGTCTTTATGTGATATAATTAAGCTTACTTTTATTCCTTTTTAGGGTTTGCTGAAGATGGCGGTATATAGACTGAATTAGCAAGGATTGGTGAGGTTTATCGGGGTTTATCGATTATAGAACAGGCTCCTCTAGATGGATATAAAGCACCGCCAAGTCCTTTGAGTTTTGGGCTGTTGCCGGTAGTACTCTGGCGAATAATTTTGTTTTTACAATTATTTATGTTTAGGGCTAAGCATAGTGGGGTATCTAATCCCAGTTTGGGTCTTAGCTATAGTGTGTCAGCTGTTATAGGGTTACTTTCGTCATTTATTTTTGTTGTAATGATGGCTTTTTACAGTTTAATTAGAATTTAACTCTATTTGATGTGGTGCTTTAACACGTTTTACGCCGTGTTCCTGTTAGCTTGGGTTAATCGTATGACCGCGGTGGCTGGCACGAGATTTACCAACCCTAGTCAATATGGCTTAGTCAAACTTTCGTTTATGGCTTAATTTTTGTCACTGCTGTCTCCCGTGGGGGTGTGGTTGTGCGAGGCGTTGTGAGCTACGGGGTGTGTGCTTGATACCTGCTCCTCTTAGTCCGATTGATTTGGAGGGCGTTACTCACCGGGGCGTGGATACTTGCATGTGTAAGTCTATTGAAAGTTAACAGGAAGGCTGGGACCAAACCTATGTGTTTATGGAGTTAGTGTACTCATCTAGGCATTTTCAGTGCCTTGCTTTAATTTTAAGCTACATTAAC